CTTTTGGGAGGATAAGCCCAGTCAATAGGATGAAACTCAAAGAGTTCATGATGTCGAACTATGTACCGCGCACGTCATTTAGATGGGCTCCAGAAAGTCACATAGGAGGAAATAAAGAAATAAAATATGAAAAAAAAATAGAAAGAAATGATAAGGGGATCAGATTCTATTTGTATTTGTACTGTATCGGAGATGAATCTTGGCTATTCGCACCCCTCAACTCCCCTAGACTAGACTTTTAGGTTTTTCAACCAACCAATTTACCTTTTGTAATATGTCTGAAGTATTAATATTTTCTTTTACATACTTTATCTTATATATATCAAAAAGAGTATATACATATGCTCTTTACTCATCTTTAACTATTTTATTCTATAAAATAAAAGGAGTACATCCCCAGATATTTAGATGGATAAATATGTATCATGCTTTATACTATATTAATGAATATGCATGGCGACTCATATCAATTAATTTGTAGAATAGATACTCATACAAATTGCTCATGTGCCAGGAACCAGATTTGAACTGGTGACACGAGGATTTTCAGTCCTCTGCTCTACCAGCTGAGCTATCCCGACCATCCCTTACGCACCATCCTCATTTTAATATAGGACTTGGGTCTATGTCAATTAAAAAGACGAAAGGGGAATTGCAAAGTCTTATCCAGGCCTTGTTGGAATTTCTTGGATCTTCAAAAAAAGACTTTGTAAGTTTCAGTACAGTACGAGTAATAAAATGAATTTTTAATTATTCAAATTTAACATTGGGATTCCTTTCTCAAAGATGTTCATTTGTACGTCTTTCATATAGATTACAGGGCTTGTGATAAGAAAAAGATTTTCGCTCAGATACGTTTGTAAAATTAGAATGAACGAGAAAGATAACGAATTTTGAACCGCTAACGAAATGAGAAGGTAGGATAAATAATTAGGGAATCAAATGGGCCTTTTTGGGGATAGAGGGACTTGAACCCTCACGATTTTTAAAGTCGACGGATTTTCCTCTTACTATAAATTTCATTGTTGTCGATATTGACATGTAAAATGGGACTCTATCTTTATTCTCGTCCGATTAATCCATTCTTCAAAAGATCTATCAGATTTTGATGGAGTAAATGATTTGATTAATGAATATTTAATTCTTTTTTCAACTTAATAATTGATTTACAATAATTCTTTAATTTTTCATGAAAATTAAAAGAAATACGGATTTGGGTTGTCATTAATCATTTGAAGATACTATTTCAGTACGTATACGTATATAGGTTTATTCTTCATCCTTTCTGGAGTGATTCCTTTACTAACGCACCGCAGCCAACTCCATTTGTTAGAACAGCTTCCATTGAGTCTCTGCACCTATCCTTTTTTATTATCGCCTTCTGAACCCTTGTTTGTTTTCAGAAAACCGGATTTGGCTCAGGATTGCCCATTTTTAATTCCAGGGTTTCTCTGAATTTGAAAGTTATCACTTGGTAGGTTTCCATACCAACGCTCAATTCAATTCAATTAAGTCCGTAGCGTCTACCAATTTCGCCATATCCCCCCTTTTGGTTTGTGATTAGGATTTCATTATGATACCTTTTTCCTTTTTATTTCATTTATATTATGATATGATGGAACTGTTGAATTCATTAGATAGCGATTCGCATATTGAAAACTGTTTTCTTATATTTGGATTTCTTGTCTATCTTCTTTCATCTCTCTCGGAAACTTATATTTGATACAATTAGAAAAGATTCTATTATTTCTCTATCCACAAATCAATATATAATCTAGATGGATACATATCACATATATAGTATACTTAATACTATATTATTATATATAAATGTATAGTATTCTTACACCTATATTATAATTCTGCTTAATATATATTTTACATATATTTCCCTATTTATATCGTTTTTAGCGTACAATCTTGAATACTTGAACGGTCGATTCTTTTGTTTTCGTCTTAGCTCTTATCTTTGCTAACTAAAAATAACAAATAAGTGAATATAATATTAATAACCATAACGAATCTAATGGCTATAACTAATAATTTAATTAATTCCTTTTTTTTTGAATAATTAAATTTAGAATGAAATTATTTCGAATATTATAATGTAAAATCTTAATTAATGTAATTAATATGTATTAATTATATTCTATATATATCGAATACTAGAATAAGATTCTACTTTAATTAGTAAGTTATAGTAATTTAATTACTAGATTCTCTTTAAAATTCTAAATAGATAAGATAGAAAATGAAAATATTTAATGTAATAAAAATGTAACTAAATTAATAGTATTAAAATAACTAATAAAATATTTTAATATTAAAGAAATAGACAATAGAATTAGATTAGTAAAAAAAAAAAAGAATTTTGAATTTCAAATTTTCAAATATCATTTAAATTCAAAAATAAAAAAGAATCTTACTATCTAATTAACTAAATTAAGCTAATTAAGATATTGATTATTGATAATCATGTATTTGCTATGATAAATAGATCAAAATTATATATTGCTATATTAATTAATATATTAATCGGTATATTAATTGTTATGTTCTATAATATTCAAATATCCGATATTTATTTGAAATTCTATTATATAGTTTTTATATTAATAGAAATTATTCTAGATTCATAGTAATTGTGAAGAGTTAAGAGTGAACAGTTAATAGCTAAGATTTAAGATTCCAGTAGTTTACTAAATTCCTATGTGTGTCCAATTTATGTTATGCGAGCCCGCTTAGCTCAGAGGTTAGAGCATCGCATTTGTAATGCGAGGGTCATCGGTTCGACTCCGATAGCTGGCTTTTTCCATATGTTTGATTTTTTTTTTGCATAGTTGATAATATGAAATCAAAGAAATTGAAAAGGCTTCTTCCCCCTTTCCCAAAGGGCACTGATCTATTATCTCATAAGAACTTCCAATTATTAAAAAAAAATTGGAGGAGTTTGATCTATGTAGACCAAATCAATCAAGAAAAGAACCCTTAAACTTAAAAAAAATTTTCTATTTTCTATTAATTTTATATTAATTTTAATACGATATATTATATATAATATATATATAATATATTAAGTTAAGGCCCGGATATTGATATACAATTTATCTAATTATTCTTTCGAATTTTTCTTTGGAATACAATACTTCAATAAATTTTGATTAATTTATTATTTTTCATTTTAATTATATTTTTCATTTTTATATTTATCATTTAGTTTAGTTTAATTTCATTTAGGTTTATGAAACTTTATAAGGAGTTTTTATGTCGCGTTACAGAGGGCCTCGTTTCAAAAAAATACGTCGTTTGGGGGCTTTACCGGGATTAACTAGTAAAAAACCTAGAGCTGGAAGTGATCTTAGAAATCAATTACGCCCCGGTAAAAAATCTCAATATCGTATTCGTTTAGAAGAAAAACAAAAATTGCGCTTTCATTATGGTCTTACAGAACAACAATTACTTAAATACGTTCGTATAGCCGGAAAAGCAAAAGGGTCAACAGGTCAAGTTTTACTACAATTACTTGAAATGCGGTTGGATAACATCCTTTTTCGATTAGGTATGGCTTCAACTATTCCTCAAGCCCGGCAATTGGTTAATCATAGACATATTTTAGTTAATGGTCGTATAGTAGATATACCAAGTTATCGATGCAAACCCCGAGATATTATTACAGTGAGAGATGAACAAAAATCTAAGTCTCTGGTTCAAAATTATCTTGATTCATCCTCCCGTGAGGAATTGCCAAAACATTTGACTCTTCACCCATTCCAATATAAAGGATCAGTCAATCAAATAATAGATAGTAAATGCGTCGGTTTGAAAATAAATGAATTGCTAGTTGTAGAATATTATTCTCGTCAGACTTAAACACAACTAAAATAAGAAGGATTCGGACAATTTTGCCCTTCCTTTCACCGATATAAAGAGACCCTCAGGAAGGCGTTTTATCCGGGGATTTTTTCCCACTCATGTATCATAGATTGATAGGGAGATCTTCATTCCTTGTCCATTATAATCCATACCACAGAAATTAGGATTAGGAATAGAGAAGCCATATGTATAACTGTTGGAATAATGGTATGCATTGGTATTTGATATATTGCGATCAATAACATTGGTGAATTAGGTTGAAGGGTACGGAAAGAGAGGGATTCGAACCCTCGGTAAACAAAAGCCTACATAGCAGTTCCAATGCTACGCCTTCAACCACTCGGCCATCTCTCCTGCATAATGATTATGGTTCATAAACCGAATGAATAGTGATTCATATTTAGGTTTTTGGATAGGTGCGTACACTCTATTTTAACTATAAAAGAAAAAGAAAAACGCTGCCAAACCCTTATTCGAGGCTGGCGGGGGATAAAAATAATTTTGTGAGACAAAATATTTAAACCAATAAATATAAGGTATCTATTCATGTTTACAAAGAAGGCACTCCCGACTTTATTTTTGAATATTTATACCGAATTAAATCCCTGAATTGGAACGACTCCACCGATTGATCCATTTTTTTAGACTATGTTTAATGGCTACCTTTAGATCATGATTATATTTAGTTTAGACTCTTATTCTATTTTCATAAAAATTCTAAAATGACTTTCCAATTTTAGATCTTTCAACAATAACCCCTTACCCCATAGATTTATTCCAAATTCATGAAACGCCCCAGGAATCTTTATATTTGATTGTATAGCGTATATCCGTTATATACACAACACAAAACGGGCGGTTATTCTATTTTCATCCATCATAGAACGATTATTCGATTCTTTTTCCTCTTTGGATCATAATTCAATCAAAACTTTTCGAATTATCCTACAGATTAGGATATAAATTCGTTCATTCTTCAACTTTGATGAAATCAGAATAGTTTCCTATATTCTTATAATACTATATTTCTATATTTAAATGTAAAATTTAATTTACATTTGGATGAAATCCAATCGGCTTCAAATATTTCTTAGTTTTTATTGATTCCTGTCAAAAAGAAACAATTTGAGTCGAAGTTTAATTTTACTGAGTGTGTTTTTATGTTATTTCGTATTGTAAAATTCCGTTGTTTGTGGGATTATTTTCTCACAAAAGGTAATTAAAAGAAATTATAGAATGACTTTCTGCCTATGTCTAGATCTCGAATAAATGGAAATTTTATTGATAAGACCTTTTCAATTGTAGCCAATATCTTATTACGAATAATTCCGACAACTTTGGGCGAGAAAGAGGCATTTGCCTATTACAGAGATGGTGCGATTTGATTATTATATTTTTTATTTATTTATTTTATTTATATATATATATATATTTTTTTTTTTATTTTTTACCATTCTTAGTCTTCTTAGGAGGAAGACACATTATTATTCGGGATAGAAAGAAAAAAAATTATTGAAATAAATCTACGCTTGTTGAAGGTGAAGTTTGTAAATAAAACGAGCCCTTCTGTCGTGTATCCCCGATTAATGCAACCTCAAATGCTTCAATTGTCGATTCTAGAGTATTGAGCGAAAGGTTATACCTATGGTATGGGTTAAGTCAAACTCACTCCATTAGTACCAATAGGAGGCATAGAGGAAGAGGCACTACTCCTAGGAATCAACAACACGAAAACTTTGTTATAAATTATCCCTTTTCCTTATCAGGATCGGGACTAAGAAGAATGGTTGGGACAACAAACATCCATCTAGTTTGTGTTTTGGATACCCGTATAACCATCGAAGACTGTTGAAGTGACTTATTCCTGAAAATTAAGATGCGTTTAAGACAAAGAAATTACTGGAGTCACTTTTTTTATCTAGTACCAACATACTAGATGTTAAGGAAAGATCTTTTACAAGAAGGTTGGCTAGAGATTTTTTGTAAAAACACCAGCCCTGCTCAGTTTATAATGAGAATATTTAAATCTTTTTTGATTCCATGTATTATTCTGATTATGTACATAAAGGAGGAGCCGTATGAGATGAAAATCTCATGTACGGTTCTGAAACGGAGATTCTTTAAATCGAATGACGACCGTAACGGATGTCCGCTCAATCCGAAGGAAATTATGCAGAAGCTTTACAGAATTATTATGAAGCTATGCGACTAGAAATTGATCCCTATGATCGAAGTTATATACTCTATAACATAGGCCTTATCCACACACGAAACGGAGAACATACGAAAGCTTTGGAATATTATTTTCGTGCACTAGAGCGAAACCCATTCTTACCACAAGCTTTTAATAATATGGCCGTGATCTGTCATTACGTGCGACTATCTCCACTATAGAAATAAAAAGGGAATAAAAGAGCAAATCTATTAATAATTACTAGAAAAAATAGGCTTTCTACATATGTATCGTCCAAAACAACGATTTTTATCAGCTGTAGCAAAGAAATAAACTTCATAGAATTTGAGATATGAATATGAAGAAATAGGTATGCCTAAATAATTCTATGGATAAAGGATCTAATTGATAGAGAAAGCGCCGTAAAGATCAATTCGCGAGGTTTTGGGCCGATAATACGGACTGCTTATTTATGTCATGATATGAGATAAAAGTTAGGAATCAACTTATGTAATAGAGTTGATCCCCTAAGGTATTGAGCAGCGGTGTAGCATCAGATCCCAAAGATAGTAAGCCTTTTCCTTCTTATAAAGGAAAGTCTTTTTCACAGATTCTATAGAAATTCATATATGAAACCGAGATAGTTACCTTTTTAGAAAACTCTAATAATAGTGGAGATGCCTATGCACTTTATGAAGGTGGGAGAAAAGAGAAAACTGATTAAATTAGTAAGTAAAACTCAAGTTTGAAACTTATAACCATAACCTCTTTTTCTTTTGGTTAACTCGAGAGAAAAAAATGGGATAGATCCACGGATCCACGATAAATCTCATTCAATTAGATATGGTAGATTAAAAAAGGGATGCCAAAAGAACTTGACGGCTGAGCCGTATGAGGTCGGAAACTCTCAAGTACGGTTCTAAGGGAAGGAATTTACCCACCTATTCCGACCGGGGAGAACAGGCCATTCGACAAGGAGATTCTGAAATTGCGGAAGCTTGGTTCGATCAAGCTGCTGAATATTGGAAACAAGCTCTAGCGCTTACTCCCGGTAATTATATTGAAGCGCAGAATTGGTTGAAGATCACAAGGCGTTTCGAATAATAATATCTTTTTTTTTTTTTATTTTATTAATTACTATAAATATTATATTATTTATATTTAATTTAATATTATTTATTTAATTTAAGTTTAGAATCTTTATATTTCTTATAATCATATATTTGTTATAATTAATTGTTTGTTGTATCGATCAGTCAAATAAAACGAATCGTTTCTCTAGGAAGAACCCAATCACAAAATTTCATTATATCCCTTCTAAAATCGTTCTATTTCGTCTAGTATTTCGTAGGGATAAACAATATAGAGATAAAATAAAAAATATATTTCTTTTCAGCAATTAAAACTAATAAAAGAGAACTTCGAATGACTAAATAGAAATACTAAAATGTCTC